TCTTCAATCAAAACAAAAATGAACAATTAGAAATTAATTCTATAGGGTTGAATAAAGATTCGATTGACCATTTGATATAATTGCTATGCTTAGTGTGTGACTCGTTGGTTTTTTGTAGGATTAGGGTTCAAAACAAAAAATGGACCGGCCCATACATAGTATGAACTCAAAATTACAGAATTAATAACCAACTCATCGCTTCACATTATCTAGATCTAAACAACCAGTCAAGATATGATATATTGGTCATATCATTGTAGCAACTGAAATCTTTTTTGCATAAACACAAAAAAAAAACCAAACCAATCTAATTATGAGTTTGGGAAGCGAAATCTAGAATGATGTGGATAAATGGAAGAAGGGTGAGAGAAAGAGATAAAAAGAACGCCAATGATATATGATTCCAATATAATATGTAAGGTCTATGAATCATTTCATAAAAAGCAATGTAATAAAGCATCAAACTAATTCCTCCCGAATTAAATGAATATGTTCATAGAAAAAAAATCAAGAGCCTAGAGCCAATAAAGACTGAGAAGATTGACTCAAGAACAGGAGCTCCATTGTATAATTCAGACCTAACCATTAATTGAGAAGCGATGGGAACGACGGAAACCTGTGAATACAGAAGATTCTATTAAAAACGAATCCTAATGATTCATTGAGTGGGATGGCGGAACAAACCAGGTATCAATTCATTTGTTCTGAAAGATCGTGGGCTAACCTTACAATTGAAATAGATATTGAAAGAGTAAATGTTCGCCCGCGAAAGCTTTATTTTACCGAATTGCTCTATTTTTTGAGCGATCCGATATGATAAAGACAAAACAAAATAAAGATTCGTTATAGCCTTATATATTATTATATTATAAATAAATTATAAATAAAAAATTACATTATCTAGAAATATATGTTTAGCTATATATCCAAAAGCTATATATAAACAAGATATAAAAATTTCTAATAGAAATAGATTAGATGAAAATTAGATGAAATATCAAAGAATCCCACGATTCAGTGTATTATTCAAAAAAATGGAATTTTATCTTAACTAAATTTTTTTGAATCATTTCATTCGCGAGGAGCTGGATGAGAAGAAACTCTCATGTCCGGTTCTGGAGTAGAGATGGAATTTTAAAAAGACCCATCCACTATAACCCCAAAAGAACCAGATTCCGTAAACAACATAGAGGAAGAATGAAGGGAATATCTTATCGAGGTAATCGTATTTGTTTCGGTAGATACGCTCTTCAAGCACTTGAACCTGCTTGGATCACATCTAGACAAATAGAAGCGGGGCGACGAGCAATGACACGAAACGTACGCCGTGGTGGAAAAATATGGGTACGTATATTTCCAGACAAACCAGTTACAGTAAGACCTACAGAAACACGTATGGGTTCGGGGAAAGGATCCCCCGAATATTGGGTAGCTGTCGTTAAACCAGGTAGAATACTTTATGAAATGGGCGGAGTAGCAGAAAATATAGCTAGAAAAGCTATTTCAATAGCGGCGTCCAAAATGCCTATACGAACTCAATTCATTATTTCGGGATAGGAATAAAAGAAAAAGAGGTCTTTGGGATGAAAAAAAATTGCAGGTTTCTTTTTTTGATTTTGGACAAACAATATTTCTTTTTTTTTCCTTCGTTCTTTGCATTGAAAAATCGAATAAAAAAATGATATGATTCAACCCCAGACCCATTTGAATGTAGCGGACAACAGCGGGGCCCGAGAATTGATGTGTATTCGAATCATAGGAACTAGTAATCGCCGATACGCTCATATTGGTGACGTTATTGTTGCTGTGATCAAAGAAGTAGTACCAAATATGCCTCTAGAAAGATCAGAAGTAATCAGAGCTGTAATTGTACGTACCTGTAAAGAACTCAAACGTGACAACGGTATGATAATACGATATGATGACAATGCTGCAGTTATTATTGATCAAGAAGGAAACCCAAAAGGAACTCGAATTTTTGGTGCGATCGTCCGGGAATTGAGACAGTTAAATTTTACTAAAATAGTTTCCTTAGCCCCTGAGGTATTATAAGACGAGACCATGATATAGTTATAGTAAGCGAATGAAATAGATTAATTAGTAGATTGTGTTTCACGCATATACCTTTAATTTAATATTTAATAGAATTCATAAATAAAAAAATAAAAAAGAGCATGTTGATTATATCAAAATTAGCAGGCACCAATAATTTTAGTTCATCATGGGCAGGGACACTATTGCTGACATAATAACCTCTATACGAAATGTCGACATGGATAGAAAAGTAACGGTTCGAATAGCATCTACTAATATCACCGAAAACATTGTTAAAATACTTTTACGGGAAGGTTTTATCGAAAACGTGAGGAAACATCAGGAAAGCAACAAATATTTTTTGGTTTTAACCCTGCGACATAGAAGGAATAGGAAAGGAACATATAGAACTATTTTAAATTTAAAACGGATCAGTCGACCTGGTCTACGAATCTATTCTAACTATCAACGAATTCCTAGAATTTTAGGTGGTATGGGGATTGTAATTCTTTCTACTTCTAGAGGTATAATGACAGACCGAGAGGCTCGCCTAGAAAGAATTGGTGGAGAAATTTTGTGTTATATATGGTAATCCTTCTGATATTCGAATTGGATCCGGAACTTCCTATTTGTGAAAAAAAAAAGAGAAAGGGCGGGTTGTCTAATATCACTACTCCTCCATTAATTAATACTTTAAGGGGGTTTTACCTGGAATGAAAGAACAAAAATGGATTCATGAAGGTTTAATTACTGAATCACTTCCCAACGGTATGTTCCGGGTGCGTTTAGATAATGAAAATATGATTCTAGGTTATGTTTCAGGAAGGATCCGACGTAGTTTTATACGGATACTACCAGGAGATAGAGTCAAAATTGAAGTAAGTCGTTATGATTCAACCAAAGGGCGTATAATTTATAGAATCCGAAACAAGGATTCGAATAATTAGGGAGTTTTTCAACTTCAACATTCCTTTTTTCATGGAGATACAATTCGAAGTTCAAAATTTCAAGAAACTTATTTTCTTCCAAGAAGTAGATTCTTAATTAAGTTAAGGTAAGGAATAACAAATATGAAAATAAGGGCTTCTGTTCGTAAAATTTGCGAAAAATGTCGACTGATCCGTAGACGGGGACGAATTATAGTAATTTGTCCCAACCCGAGACATAAACAAAGACAAGGATAATTTTTCGAAAAGAGATTCTCTAAAGAACCCGATGTACAAATAAAAAAAATCATGTTTTGACATGAAATGGATATATCCATATATCTCTTACTCATATTTATGAGATGATAAAATATGGCAAAACCTATACCAAGAATTGGTTCACGTAGGAATGGACGTATTGGTTCACGTAAGAGTGCGCGTAGAATACCAAAGGGAGTTATTCATGTTCAAGCAAGTTTTAACAATACCATTGTGACCGTTACAGATGTACGGGGTCGGGTGGTTTCTTGGTCCTCGGCCGGTACTTGTGGATTCAGGGGTACAAGAAGAGGGACGCCATTTGCTGCTCAAACCGCAGCAGGAAATGCTATTCGTACAGTAGTGGATCAAGGTATGCAACGAGCAGAAGTCATGATAAAGGGTCCTGGTCTCGGAAGAGATGCAGCATTACGAGCTATTCGTAGAAGTGGTATACTATTAAGTTTCGTACGGGATGTAACTCCTATGCCACATAACGGCTGTAGACCTCCTAAAAAAAGACGTGTATAGGAATAAACTGTGTAGAAATAAACATTGAAGAGATTTCAAGAGAAATAAATGATTCAATGATCTGATCAAGTAATATTACTATGGTTCGAGAGAAAGTAACAGTATCTACTCGGACACTGCAGTGGAAGTGTGTTGAATCAAGAGTAGACAATAAGCGTCTTTGTTATGGACGCTTTATTCTGTCTCCACTTATTAAAGGTCAAGCCGACACAATAGGCATTGCGATGCGAAGAGCTTTGCTTGGAGAAATAGAAGGAACATGTATCACACGTGCAAAATCTGAGAAAATACCCCATGAATATTCTACCATAGTAGGTATTCAAGAATCAGTACATGAAATTTTAATGAATTTGAAAGAAATTGTATTGAGAAGTAATCTGTATGGAACTCGCGGCGCGTTTATTTGTGCCAGGGGTCCTGGATATGTAACTGCTCAAGACATCATTTCACCGCCTTCTGTGGAAATCGTTGATAATACACAACATATAGCTAGACTGATGGAACCGATTGATTTGTGTATTGGATTACAAATCGAGAGGAATCGCGGATATAGTATAAAAAGGCCAAATAACTTTCAAGACGGAAGTTATCCTATAGATGCTGTATTCATGCCTGTTCGAAATGCGAATCATAGTATTCATTCTTATGGGAATGGGAATGAAAGACAAGAGATACTTTTTCTCGAAATATGGACAAATGGGAGTTTAACTCCTAAAGAAGCACTTCATGAAGCCTCCCGTAATTTGATTGATTTATTTATTCCTTTTCTACATGCGGAAGAAGAAACTTTACATTTAGAGTACAATCAACACAAGAGCACTTTACCCCCTCTTACTTTTCATGATAGATTGGCTAAACTAAGGAAAAACAAAAAAGAAATAGAATTGAAATATATTTTTATTGACCAATTAGAATTGCCTCCCAGGATCTATAATTGCCTCAAAAGGTCCAATATACATACATTATTAGACCTTTTGAATAAGAGTCAAAAGGATCTTATGAAAATTGAAGATTTTCGCATAGAAGATGTAAAACAGTTATTGGGCATTCTAGAAAAACATTTCACAATTGATTAACCGAAGAATAATAAATAGATTGAATTTTTTTCATATTTTTTTTTTTTTTAGAAAAAAAACTGGGTTTTGAATCTTTAACCAAATCCATATATTCGGAATAGATTCAGAATTTAATTGAATAGATGTATCTAGGGAGAATTCACTTTGAAGCGACTATTCCCTAGATACACATGCG